GGTGAGTGTAGCTTAATAAAAAGCGCTTTATTGAAAATGAAGAAGATAGCTTAATAGTTCGTCACCAGTTAGGTTAATTATATTTAGGTGAATTGTTGTTCGTAAGCTAGAATGCTAATGGAGTTGTCCTTGATTAGAAGTTATTATACGTGCATAGTGCCTCAGTTGCTTCCTCAATTGTTTTTATTAGAGATGTTATTTATTGTAAGTTTGTTTGTAAGTCTATATATCATTTTGTTTATAGAAAATAAAGATGGTCAGATTAAACTATAATGTTTAGTTATTATGTTCTTAGTTGATTGATAAAGTTTTGTGTTGTTGTGATATAATTTAATTAAAGGAAGTAGCTTAATGCAAAGCGTTGGACTTCAAACCCAAAGATACAATGGTTTATTTGTCTTTCTTGAGAGAAGAGTTCAAGCTTTGCAATAAGCAATGGATTTTTAACTCATAGAAGTCATTTTTTGGCGAACTCTATGAATTTAGTAAGATGGCTGAAGTGAAAGGCGGTGGTTTGTAAAACTATTTATAGGAGTATTCCTTTTTACTAGTGATGGAAATTGGTTTGGTAATAATTGTTAGCATATTAGGAAATATAATTGTTAGTGTTGGGATACCTCTTCATATTGGTTTATATTTAGGTGTGGTGGCGTTAGCAGTTGCTTTTAAGGTAACCTCAACTCTTGGAACATTAATAGGATATTTGATTTTTTTGGTATATGTTGGTAGATTGATGATTGCTTTTGGTTATAGGTTATGCTTGTATCCAAATCAACGCTTTACTCAGCCATATATAGGTTTGAAAGGTTTAAGAGGTTTAATAATAAGATGTATTTTTATTTTTTATCTTCCTTCGTATAGGTTAGTTTTAGGTTTACAGAGGCATTTTTTTTCGTCTTTTTATGGTATAGTTGGTTATGTGTTTATAGGTGTTTTTTTATTTTTTATACTATTAGTTGTTACTTGTTTATCAAAAAAAGATCATCGTCCTATACGTATAATATTTACTAAGGAAGAGATTGCTAAGATAAAAACAAGAATGGGTACTGAGTTTTTGTAAGTTTTGAGGTAAATTATATTTAAGTTTACTGTTGTAAGTGTAAATTTTATTATATACTATATATATTATATATATACTATATATATATATATATATAGTATATAAGTTTTAACGTAATTTATTGGATTGTTAGGATTGTTTGATTATGGCTTTAGGTTGACAAATGCGCTTAAAATACATAGTATTATAAAAGAATTGGAGGTTACGCTATAAAAAATGGTATTTTTCCTTCGACACTAGTATAAAAAACTTGGCTACATATGAAATTATGGCTAGAAAGTGTGCATAGGAGAGGCGACAAAAATACGATGCCAGCAGTCGCGGCTAGATCGGTGACCTCAGTCAATTAGTACAGATTGGTTAGAGCATGGATATATATAGGTTGCTACATAACTTGGTTAAAAGTGTAATTTTAAGCCTCGATTGGTATTTCTATTGGTTGCTGATTAGTTTCTTACGAAACTGTGGAGAGAAACCGGGATTAGATACCCCGTTATCCACAGTGTAAAATAGGATTTCTAGGCGACTAAGGGTTGGTTCTTAAAAGTCAAATGAATTGGCGGGTCGACAGGAAACGTACAGGGGAATCTGGGTGTTAAAGGACGATCCGCCTACATTTGCCCTTTTACTTAATTTCTGCATATGTATGGTTGTTTTGTAACTTAGCTTCGTAAGGGTTGGGTGTAAGGTTTTGCTTATTTATATTCGTTAATCTAGTTAATAATATTAGTTTAGTTTAAACGATTTTTATTAGTAGAAAAGTATTCAGATTGACATGTAGCTATTGTAAAAGTTAGCCTGGATGACAGTTGAAAATGACAACACGCTAGTCGAATAAAAATGCTAAAGCATTTTTTGAAGGAGGACTTGTAAGTAAGGATGTTAAATAATAACATGTTGAACGTAGTGCGGCAGTACAGATCGCCCGTCGCTCCCGGAGAGATTTGGGATAAGTCGTAACAAGGTAACGGTACGGGAACGTGTCGTTAACTCAGAAGGTGTTATAAGTAATAAATATAAATTTGGTGTATATTTTAAGAGTACTTTTAATACAATTTTTTCGTAGCGACGAGTATAATATTTATGAGAAATTAATATTAATTCTTGTAGTATTATTATTATTATCGTTATTATTATTTTTAATTATATTTTTTGATTTAAAGCATAAACTTAGAAACAGTGATCTTTTTCCGCCTGATAAGCTTGAAAAAAGTTTTCTTAATTTTTTTGTTTTAATCTTGTTTATTGTAAAAACAGTTTTGTTTTTATTGATCTTATTTGTTTTGTGGTGTTTTCATTAGTCAACTTAAGAAGATTTTAATCTGTTGGTCTTGTTAAGTATGGTAATAAAATGAAATTGTTAGTTGTCAATGGCACTGAGAAATATTAGAAATTTTTTTTGCCCGGAGGAAATGGAGTGTTTAAAATTATTTGTAGATTTTTTTATTTGCAGGTTTTTAGGGGCAGGGTTAGTTATAGGGTTTTTTGTTACTGTTGAAGCTATTTTTGGTTGATTGAATAAGAGAAAATTTTATAATAATGCTGATAGAAGATGTGCAAGAGGTAATAAAATTTTTGTACTTAATAGTAAAGAAAATAGCGGTAGTAACAGGGGTAACAATAATAATAGAGATACTCCTAAGGTTACAATTGAAATAAGACAAAAAGATATTAATCGTATGTTAGTAGTTGGATTTTTTGTTTTTTTTGTTTATTGTACCTTTATAGTAGTATTTGGTGATTAATTTTGTAGATTAGATAGATTAATTTCTTTTGGATGTTTTAATTATTGAAAATCTATTTGTTTATGATTAAGTTGATTGATGAAATTTTGTGATATGTTTATAAAAAAAATTAAAAAAAAGAGATAATAGCTTAGTAAAAGCGTTGGATTTTTAATCTAAAAATATAATGGTTATTATTTGTTTTCTTGAGAAAAGAGTTTAAGTTTTATGAAATGGTGAATTTTTAATTTAATTTATAGAAGTAATTTTTTGGGGAGGATTAAGTTTTTTTTAAAAAAATTTTTAATTTTTGTTAGTTAATATGGTTTTGTGCTCAATGGGTTTGCGATTTTTGGGTTGTTGGAAAATTTTTTTAAAAAAATTTTGATAAAAAAATTTTTTTGGTTAGAAATTAAGTAAGTTTTTTTACTTTTAGTTTAATGTATTATTGTTTTACGGTTAATTTTTTAAGGAAAAAAAAAATCCGAGAAAAGATAAAATAGAGTAGTTGGATAGGAAATGACAAAGAAGATATGTGCAGGTATGTGCAGGGATGGATATATATAGAGGAGAAAGGAAGAATAGGAAGAAGGAAGACTCAAGAAGGGGGGGGGGGGGGTAGGTAATATATATTCCCTAGAATTAATAGATAATATATTATCCCCCTCTAAAAACAGCAAAATATTTTTCTCGCGTTTCGTTTTTTGTCTGCAAATTGCTCTTATTATAGTTCTCCTTTCTAACTTCTAAAAAAAATTTCTAAAAAATTTTTCAAAAAAAGGATGAAAATTTTGATTTTTGGAAAATCAGTATGGTTTTGTGCATAGTGAGTTTGCAGATTTGAATCGGGAAAAATTTTTTTTCCCATGGTTGTTAATTTTTTTTTAAAAAATTTATAATTTGTTTATTAACTTGTGTTATTTTCAGTATAACAAATAAATTGTATATAAAAGTTATATTAGTCAGTTATTTTATATTAATTAATAATAGATAAAATAAAAATAACAATATTTTATGATAGATGCATCATTGGATTTTTTTGTTGGTAGGTATAAAATGGATTTGTTTTAAAGTATATATATATATATATATATACTAAAAGTTGTTAATGAACTCGCTTTGCGGCGAGTTCTTTTGAAAATAGGGGTTTAAAATTGTGGAGGGTTTGACAATTTAAAAAATAAATACTAATTAATAGGTTTTTATTAATTAAATTTTATGAAAAGTGTAAAGTTGTCAATGTTAGGAAATAAAGGGACTTTAAACATAACTCCTTTTCGTAAACGAAATTTTATTGTGAGTTTAATTAATGACGCTATTTGAGATCTTCCAGCCCCTGTTAATTTAAGTATTTGGTGGAGGTTTGGTTCTATAATAGGAGTAATATTAGGTGTGCAAATTGTTACAGGGTTTATTTTGTCTTGTCACTATACTGCTCATGTTGATATAGCGTTTGATTCTGTAGTTCATATTATGCGGGATGTTAATAGTGGTTGAGTTCTTCGTGGGTTTCATGCTAATGGTGCATCTGTGTTTTTTATATGTATTTATGTTCATATTGGTCGTGGGTTTTATTATAGCTCCTATCAGTATGTTGGTGTATGGGTGTCTGGTGTAGCTTTATATTTGTTATTAATAGCTGAGGCTTTTATAGGGTATGTTTTGCCTTGGGGGCAGATGTCTTATTGAGGGGCTACGGTAATTACTAGTTTAGTAACGGTTATTCCTTATGTTGGGCAAGATTTGCTTTATTGGGTGTGGGGTGGTTATACTGTTTGTAATAATACTTTGATGCGATTTTATTCTGTTCATTTTATTTTGCCTTTTGCAATAATTGGAATCATTTTGATGCATTTATATTTTTTACATAAGACTGGCTCTAATAATCCTTTAGGTGTAGATAGAGATTGTATGTGTGTTCGTTTTCATCCTTACTATACTGTAAAAGATTTATTAGGGTTTGCTTCGTTAGGGTTTGTTATTTGTATAATTGTTTTTTATTATCCAGATTCTTTGGGAGATGTAAATAATTGAATTCCTGCTGACCCTATGAAAACTCCTCTTACTATTAAGCCAGAGTGGTATTTTTTATGATTGTATACTGTTCTTCGATCTATTCCTAATAAAGTGGGGGGTGTAGTAGCTATATTTGGTGCAATTGTGATTTGGTTATTTCTTCCTATCTTGCATAGAGGTATGTTTCGTGGGTTAGCTTTTTATCCACACAGACAGTTTTTATTTTGAGGTTTAATTGGTGTATGGTGTGGTCTCAGAGTATGTGGAATATATCCTGTGGCATATCCTATTGAACAAGCTGGTCAGATTTTAACGTTGAGATATTTTTTATTAATAATTGGTATCCCTTTAACTCAAGGGTGATGGGATTGATTAATTTCGTAAAAGTGCTAATGTTTTCGTTGTGTGTGTTTTTTTTTGGGTTGATAGTTGCGTGTTATCAAAGGGATCATTTGTTGAGTGTTTTGTTAGGAATTGAGTTTTTAAGGCTTGGATGTTTTTGTGTTGCTAGGGGTATTTGTGCATCTAGAGTTTTACCTATTTTAATGGTGATGTTTTGTTTTTCTGCTGCTGAGGTTGGCGTGATTTTATCATTATTAGTGTTAATAGCTCGTGCTTACGGTAATGATCGATGTAGGAGGTTATTTGTTGATAAGTGTTAAAATTTTTATGATTGTTTATGTAATTTAAAGTCGTTTTAAAATGTGTATTAAGGTGTGGTACTTTAATTTAGAAGGGTTGATTTGCGTTCGAATAGAAGGGGTTTCCTTCCACACTTGTATCGAGGCTAGTTTATATTAAAATATTGGTTTGTGGTACCAGTGAAATTAAAAATTTAATGTCTCGTAATTATGGATTTACGTGTTAAATCAGGTTTTTTGGGTGGGTTTCTAGTTAGCTTAGGGTGTTATGGTTTATATATTGTTCCAGCTATTTATACTTGTTATTGTGAAGTTATAGTTTGGTTATCGTCTACTAGAAATTTGAATATTGGCTTGTTTTTTGATGAGGGTGGGGTATTATTTTTAAGTGTAGTGTTGATTATTACTGGTTCTATTGTCTTTTATTGTGAATGATATATAGGAGATGAAGTGTTTAAACGTCGATTTTTTTTTCTAGTAATATCTTTTGTGGGGTCTATGGCTGGGTTAATTTTGATTCCTAATTTAGTTACTTTATTAATTGGTTGAGATGGGTTGGGGGTTACTTCGTTTCTATTAGTCGTTTATTATCAAAGGCGAAGGTCTATAGGGGCTGGGATAATTACTGCATTGACTAATCGAATTGGTGATGTTTTAATTTTAGTTTGTAGAGGGTATTTAGCGTTAGAAGGGACATGGATAGTTTATGAGTTTGTTTTAGTAAGAGAGTATAGGTTACTTGGTTTAGGGATTATTATTGCAAGAATAACTAAGAGTGCGCAATTGCCTTTTTCTGCTTGGCTTCCTGAAGCAATAGCAGCACCCACCCCTGTTTCTGCGTTAGTTCATTCTTCTACGCTTGTAACTGCTGGGGTTTATTTAGTTTATCGGTGTAAAGATATTCTTTTTGCTAATAATGTTGATTTTAGGCCATATACGTTTTTAAGACTTCTTACTGTAATTCTTGCTGGGGGTGCTGCTATTGTAGAAGTGGATTTAAAAAAAATTGTTGCTTATTCAACTTTAAGGCAGTTAGGGGTAATATTTTTTTCTTTGAGGATTGGGTATGTTGGTATGGCTTTATTTCATCTATGTGTTCATGCTTTGTTTAAGGCGCTTTTGTTTATAACAGTTGGTGTGGTAATTCATAGAAGAAGTGGGTGTCAGGATTTACGTTCATTAGGTCATGGGTGGAAAAAGTATCCGGTAAGAATAGTTTGCATAGAGGTTTCTATATGATCACTTTGTGGTCTTCCTTTTATAAGTGGGTTTTATTCAAAGGATTATATTATTGAGATAGGAATTTTAAGAGAGCAGTCATTTGTTTTGCATTTTCTTCTCTTAGTTGGTCTTGTGTTGACTTTTTGATACTCTATTCGGTTTAGTAGTTTAGTGAGATTAGGATTAACGGAAAGTCTTTTTTGTCAAGTATGGCAAGATGAGTCTAGTTATGTTAAGATGGCTTATTTGTCTTTATTAATTGGTGCAGTGGTTGCTGGTTGAGCTTTAGGTGAAATTGTTCAAGGATTTAAAGGTGGTTTAGAAGTTACAGGAGAAGATAAAATTTTAATTTTATTAATAGGTGGCTTAGCTTTATATATATATCAAATTAGGTTTTTTTTTTGGCATAAAGATATTAAGAGAAAAGTAGTTTATTTTTTTGGTAGAATGTGAGGTTTAAAGTTTATAAGAGGGCAGTGATTGGGTGGATTAGGATTGTCTTATTCTGATGTAGTGTATCGTGTTATTGAGAAAGGATGGTTAGAAAAGGTGGGTCCTGAAGGGGTAAATGAGTTGTTTGGCCGTTTTGGTGGTGTTAATTCTTGGGTTCAGGGTTATCATTTTTTCCGGCTTTTTATGGTTTTCTTAATTGTTATAGTTGGTATTTTATTTGTGGTTGGATTAGTTATTTAAGTTTTTGTGAATTGTTGAATTAATTTATTTTAAACTAGTAAGTATTTATTGTCTGTTATAGTATATTATGTATGTCTGCCTTCCAAGCAGAAGGTCCAGTTATGGTGGCAGATGTTCAGAAATAGTTTTAAATATAGAATAATGGTTTTGGATACTATTGGTGCAATTTTTGCTTTCTGAATAAGCAAATAGGTTTTTGTCGATGGTTCAGTAGTTAAAATTTTATAACAACGGATTGCAAATCTGGAGTTGCAGTAGTCTGAGCTTTAAATTAAATTAAATTTTTGGTGGTATTATTTTATAAAGGGTTGAATATTTGTGTAAATTGTAGAGTAAGTGTAATTTTGTTATACAAATTAAATAGCTTATAAGTGTCAAGGTGAGGTGGAGTTGGGTTTCAGGATGCTTATTTTAAAGTTGGTGAAATAATTGGAACATTTCATGAAGGAGCTATGTGTCTTGTTGTATTTATTTTAAGGTTGGTTTTATATGGGTTAATTTATGTTTTGATTCCTAATTATCATAATACTAATCGTGGACTGCGACAGGCAAAGTTGGTAGAAACAGTTTGAAGGGTTGTGCCCAGGTTTTGTTTAATTGGGTTAGCTTTACCATCATTACATTTATTATATGTAATGGATGAAATTGGTGATCCGTCTATATGTGTAAAAGCTGTTGGTCATCAGTGGTATTGGTCGTATGAGTTTTCTGCTGGTTCTAATGTGGTTGGATTTGATTCTTTTTTGGAGCGTGGTGATTATGATACTAGCTATCGTTTATTAGATGTAGATCAGCGAATTGTTGCTCCTGTAGGTACAGGAATTCGATGAATAATTAGAAGAACTGATGTTATTCATTCTTTTGCTTTACCAAGGTGTATGTTGAAAGTTGATGCTGTTCCTGGTCGTATTAATGAAATCTCAATGGTTGTTCGTCAATCTGGTGTCTTGTATGGGCAATGCTCTGAAATTTGTGGGGCTAACCACAGATTTATGCCTATTGTTGTTGAGTTTGTGCCTGTAAGAGTTTATAATGCATGGTGAAAGTGCATAAGAGAAAATTCTGATATGGTTATTGTTGGGTAAAAGTGAAGGAGTAATATGTGAAGAAAGATCAATAAGCAAAAAAATGCGATTTCTTTTAGGAGGAAATAGTTGGGTTGGCTTACTCATTGATTATTAGCATTATGTGGGGTATAATCCAGTTACTTTGATGTAGTAAAGTTTAGAAATATTTTCTTGATGCTTGTTTTGAAAAAACAAAATAATGTTATACGAATAAGAAGATATAGAACCGATTTTTTCTCTTTTGATGATGGAAAAGGGCGGTGATTTTGTAGAACAAATCATAAAGATATTGGCTCTCTTTATTTGTTAACTGGGTTTTGGGCTGGGTTGTCTGGAACTGGATTAAGTGTTTTAATTCGTTTAGAGTTAGCACGTCCTGGTAGGTTTTTAGGGGATGATCAGTTGTATAATTCTTTAGTAACTTCTCATGGATTAGTAATAATTTTTTTTATAGTTATACCAATTTTAGTTGGTGGTTTTGGGAATTGGTTGATTCCATTAATAATAGGGGCAGTAGATTTGATTTTTCCACGATTGAATAATATAAGGTACTGGTTTCTTTTTTTTTCCTTAGGACTTTTTTTATTGTCTATGCATGTAGAGGGTGGAGTAGGGACTGGTTGGACAGTTTATCCTCCTTTATCTAGTTTTGATGCTCATAGAACCCCAGCAGTTGACATAGCTGCTTTATCTCTTCATTTAGCTGGTGCGTCGTCAATTGGCGGTTCGTTAAATTATATTACTAGTATAAAAAATATGCCTGTTAAAGAAATGCGTGGTGAGCGTTTAATATTGTTTGTGTGGTCTCTTGCAGTTACATCTGTTTTGTTGTTAGTTTCACTACCAGTTCTAGGTGGTGGAATTACAATGTTATTAGCTGATCGTCATTTTGGTACTACTTTTTATGATCCTAGTGGTGGTGGTGATCCAATTTTATATCAGCATTTATTTTGATTTTTTGGGCATCCAGAGGTGTACGTGTTAATTCTCCCTGGTTTTGGTGTAGTGTCACATGTTGTTATACATTGTGCAGGTAAAGATGAGTCTTTTGGTGCTTTGGCCATGTCTTATGCTATAAGATGTATTGGTGTTATAGGATTTTTAGTATGAGGTCATCATATATTTACTGTAGGTATTGATGTAGATTCACGTGCTTATTTCACTGCTGCTACGATAATTATTGCTGTTCCTACTGGTGTTAAAGTGTTTAGGTGGTTAGCTACTTTGAATGGTAGAAAGTTATTACGTGAACCAGCGTTGTTTTGGGTTTCTGGATTTATTTTTTTGTTTAGGTTAGGTGGTTTAACAGGTGTGATATTATCTAATGCATCATTGGATGTGGCGCTGCATGATACTTATTATGTGACTGCACATTTTCATTATGTTTTGTCTATAGGAGTAGTTTTTGCTATTTTTGGTGGGTTTCAGCATTGAGCGCCTTTGTTTTTTGGTTATTCATTCCATAAACGTTGAAGAAAAGCTCATTTTTTTATAATATTCATTGCTGTTAATTTAACCTTTTTCCCTATACATTTCTTAGGTTTAAGAGGAATGCCGCGACGTTATTCTGATTATCCTACATCTTATATGAAATGGCATGTAGTAGCATCTTTAGGGTCGGTTATAGGGTTGGTAAGGTTGTTGTACTTTTTGTTTATTGTTTGGGAGGGAATGATTAGGCAACGAAGAGTAATTGTTGCTAGAAATCGTTCTAGAGGGCTGGAATGAAAAAGAAGAAAAGTTTTTCCTGTTTCTTATCATAATCGTAAAACTAGGGTATACATAATTAAGATATAATATTAGTATTTTATATTTATAAGTTAGTTAAATTTATTACGGAATAATTAATTTTAATTGGACGGTCTCCTTATCAGGTGATTTCGTGAAGACCATGACCTTTAATAGTAGCGTCTGGTGGATTTATAATGGCAACTGGTTTAGTTCAGTTTCTTTACGGAATAAGAATAGAAGGTTTGATTATAGGGGTAAGGGTAGTAGGTGTATCCTTAGGGTGTTGATTTCGCGATGTTACCCGAGAGGGGGTGTGAGGATATCATAGTTCTCATATGGAAAAAGCATTTAAAGAAGGTTTCTTTCTTTTTCTTGCATCGGAAGTCATGTTCTTTTTTTCGTTGTTTTGAGCTTTTTTTCATATAAGCTTGGCCCCTGATATAAATGTTATATGTGTATGACCTCCTTTAGGTGTACGAACATTTCGACCTTGGCGAGTTCCTTTATATGCTACTCTTGTTCTAATTGCATCTGGTTGTTCAATTCAATATGCTCATAGGAGTGTTCGGATTGGGCATCGTTCTAATGCTATTTTAGGTGTAATTTGTACTATTTTTTTGGCTGTTCTTTTTTTACGGCTTCAGTCGCATGAATACTATTGAGCGAGGTTTTCTATAACTGATAGAGTATATGGTAGAGTGTTTTTTATTCTTACAGGATTTCATGGAATGCATGTAATATTTGGAAGTGGGTTTTTATTAGTTACTTTATGGCGTTTGATTCGTGGTGATTTTACTCGTAAGAAGTATTATGGGTTTAGGGTATGTTCGTGGTATTGGCATTTTGTTGATTGAGTATGGATTTTTATGTGGTTAAGGCTTTATTTTTGGAGAAGTTAGCTTATTAGTTGAGTATAATATTTTAAAAAGTGAAAGGGCAAGCGCAAAACATGACTTCTAATTATGTTTTAATAGTGTCGTAGCTATTTCTTTCATTGAGTATTTTTTGTTAGCAAAAAATTTATACCTTAAAGTATAAATTGATTATTAATAAGGAAAAGTTTTATTTATAAATGTATCGTAAGAGTTTTAAGTAAACAATTATTTAGTATAATTTATTTAGTACCTTTTGCATCAGGGTGTTCTTAGATAATTATTGATAATGTCATTGTTCCCGATAAAGATAAAGTTATCATCTTTGGGTGTATGTGTTGTTGCAAAACCACATTTAACTAGTTGATAAAGGCTATATACTAAATTGCCATCTTAGGTATCTGGTTAGTCCAAAAAGATGTTTAGCATTGAACTTCATTTGAAGGTATTAAGATGTGTTGGCTAAGCAGTACATCGTTTTAATGAGTTATAATAGAAATTTTAGCATATATGTACCTCTAATAGTGTGGATCTATAGTGTTTTTTAACTAGATGTTTGTAATAAAAAAATATTTATATCTAGCTCATTTGTGAAATGGATTTATGATCTATTGGTCAATAATAATGGGGTAATAAGTAAAAATTAAAGGCAGAGCTTATAAGTGTGTGTTTGGTTAGTATAAGATAAGTTTTATATTTTATTTTTATTGCTTGTATTGAATTCGGCAAATTAGTTTCTCGACTGTTTAACAAAAACATTTCTTTTTGAATTTATAAAAAGTATGCCCTGCTCGGTGCTCTGAGGGGTAAACAGCGGCCTTAGCGTGAGGGTCCAAAGGTAGCGTAATAGATTGCCCTTTTATTGGGGGCTGGTATGAAAGGGTTAACGTGGGAATGGCTGTAATATAAGTAGAAATTGAAGTTAACTTGGTAGTGAAAAGGCTTTCATTTTTAAGAAGGACGACAAGACCCTAGAAGCTTTATGTTTGTATTATAATGCTTATAGTATAAAGATTTTGTTGGGGCAACAGGGGGAAAATATCTCATCTATTTATGTTAAAATATTATTTTAGTTAATGTTACTTACTAGTTGTAGCCGTGAATTAGCGAGTATGATTAAGTTACTCTAGGGATAACAGCGTAATTTCTTTGGCGAGTTCTTATCAATAAAGAAGATTGCGACCTCGATGTTGGCTTAAGGTATCCTTTAGGTGCAGGCGCTTAAAAAGGTTGGTCTGTTCGCCCATTAAAACCTTACATGAGCTGAGTTCAGACCGGCGTGAGCTAGGTCAGTTTCTATCTTCTTATTTTAAATGTAAGTGAATCGGTACGCAAGGAAAATTTAGTTAAAAGGTTAAGTTTTAAATAAAGTTTATGTATTTGGTTAGATCAATTGATAGGCTGTCTTGAAAACAGTTAATGAGTGTGTCGTTATGCTCGTTGGTCTCAAGGAAAGATAGTTTAAGTAAAATATCGGATTGTCATTTCGAAGCTGAGGGTTGGACCTCTTTTTCTTTCATGTAGGTTTATATGGTGTAGATGCACGTAGGATTTTCAATTCTATGGCGAAAGCTTATGTTTTCTATAAATTGATAGGTATATATATATATATATATATTTTTRTRSTGTGTGTGTGTGAATGTTTAACAAGCTTATTTAATTAGACGATTTTTTTTAAGTGTGTGTTTTTTATTAGTAGTTTGTGTGGCGTTAGCCATTGTCAGATATATTATTCAAATTCGTAAACAAGCAAATCGTGATAAGTTGTCCCCTTATGAGTGCGGATTTCAGCCTCTTATAAGTGCACGGGTTAGTTTTTCTTTGCGATTTTACTTAGTAATGATTATATTTGTTATCTTTGATGTTGAGGTAGTTCTTATAATTCCTGTATTATTTGTTCTTTATGGTGCTAAAGATATATGGAGAAGAATTAGGGTTTTTTTATTTATTTTAATTTTAATTCTTGGAGTATTGTATGAGCGGCGAGATGGTTCTATAGATTGATCTATAGATAGGAAAAGATGAACAGGTCAGAAGATGTAAAGTGATAGGGTGGCAGATTAATGCATCAGATTTAAGCTTTGAAGATAAAGGATTAATCCTTTTCCTGTCTTATTTTTCCCTGGTATACAAAGTAGTATATTAAGTACAAAGGGTTTTGAACTCTTAGGAAACAAATAGGATTTGTTTTTTGTATACAGTTTATGATGTTTGATTTAATATCTATTTTTGAGGCCAGAAAATTAAGAAGATTTTCTGCTGGGCCTCTGTGGTTTAGGGCTATTCTTAGAGTTATTTTTTGGATTGGTAGAACTTTTGAATCAGCAGGAATATATAAATTTACCTTATCTAAGTTTCTTAGTGTGGGTTGATTTTTAGTAGATGGTCGATCTGGTCGTTTTTTAACTGGGTTCCCATTATCGCTAGCGAGCGTATTTTTGATTATTTTGGCTATGAATGTAATAGGATGTGTCCCTAATAGATTTTGTGTGAGAGCGCATATTGCATTTGGATTTAGGTTCTCATTTTTAGTATGTATTGCTTTATGAGTATCTAGGGTTGGTGTGGCACCGCTTAAAAGAATTTCTGCTCTTATTCCTGTTGGAACTCCTGAATGGTTGTGTCCTTATGTGTGATTTATTGAGTTAGTTAGAATTGGTATGCGGCCTCTTACTGTTGGTTTGCGATTGATAATTAATTTAACGGCAGGTCATATTATTTTATTGATAGGAAGAGGATTTGGTGGAAATTTATTACTTTCTGGTGCGCATATATTCAACTTTTTTGCATTAAAATGGCAATACGTAGGGGTGGGAGCATGAAGTGGTTTGTGAGTTTTTGAAGTGTGCGTGGCATTTTTCCAAGCTATTATTTTTTGTATGTTGTTAGGTTTGTATTCAGATGATCACAATTTATAGTGTATTAAGTAGATAGAATTGAAGGCTTTTAGATGAATGGCATCGTTGCGTTTTCGGCACGTAATAATATGGGGGTTCCGACCCATAAAGGCTTTACCAGTAAGATAGAATAAAAAGTTCGTCTCGTTTACACCGAGATAGTTGGGTCAAGTTGCCCATCTTACTTGTGGTATTAGGGACATTATTTAGGTGCGGCGTGATAATAGCAGCAAAACGGTTTGAAGTTACACTAATTGGAGTTGGTCTACTATTATTTTTTCTTAGAAAACTATTGTTATGTCAACAAAGAGAGGCGGTATTGGACGGGATATGAAGTATGGATGCACTAAGCAGGATAATAGTGTTCTTAACAATTTATATCGCAATAATAATGTTTGTTGTTAGAGCGCATGTGGAGCGCATAAGTAGATTTAATATAGTAGTTCTCAGGGTGTGTGTAAGGCTAATCATGGCGTTTAGTGGGGTTAATKTTTTYTTTTTTTTTTTTTTTTTTGAAGGGGTGTTGATTCCGACTGTTTTGCTTATTTTAGGTTGAGGTTATCAGCCTGAACGTATTCAAGCTGTTTCATATATAGTTGTTTATACGGTTGTAGGTTCTTTACCTTTGTTGTATGGATTGGTATTATTAGTAGATGTGTCTGGTAGATTAAGTTGGGGTACTTTAATTGTTGAGAGATCTAAAGATATTATTTTTTTTAGTTGATTATATTGTTTGGCTTTTTTAGTTAAGTTGCCTTCATTTCCGTTTCATTTGTGGCTACCAAAAGCCCATGTAGAAGCACCTGTTGCTGGATCTATAGTTTTAGCTGGGTTAATGTTGAAATTAGGTGGATATGGTATTATTCGTTTAGGAAGTATTGTTGTAATATCAGTTTCTAGATTAATAAGTGTAAGGGTGGTTGTATGTTGTTTGTATGGAGGATTTTTAACTAGTGTTGTTTGTTTGCGGCAAACTGATATAAAAGCTTTAATTGCTTATGCATCTATTGGTCATATGAGTTTGGTTTTGTTAGGTGCTTTAAGAAATATGGTATGAGGAGAATATGGTGCATTACTTTTAATAGTTGGTCATGGGCTTTGTTCGTCTGGTTTGTTTGTTTCTGTAGATTGTATATATCAAAGAAGAGGGTCACGGTTATTGATAATAAATAAAGGATTTTTGTGTTTTAGTCCTTTATTTTCTTCTTTAGTTTTTATTTTATTAATTGGAAATATTCCTGGGCCTGTTAGATTGAATTTGTTTGGTGAAATTGTTGTTTATAGAGTTGCTGCTAGGCTTAGAATTGGACTTATTGTTCTTCTTGGATTCGTGAGTTTTGTTAGAGGTTGTTATAACTTTTTTATATATGGTGTTACTCAACATGGAAAAATGGGTGCTTATAAAGGTAGAATGACTGAATGCAGGATGGCTAGATTTATAGTTTTAATTGGTCATTTAGTACCTCTTAATAGCTTGTTTGTTTTATTTTCTTGATAGAGTTTATTTGAAAATGGATGAAATACGTTTAAAAGCTCAAGCTTTGTAGAAGCGATGGTTTTGTAAATCGTAGAGGCTTATTTTTATAAGCGGGTTTTGGGTAAAATAATGTAAATGGTGAGATTTGTTAAGTTATTTATTGGTTTAGTAGTTTGATTGTGAATAATGGTTAAAATGAATTTAATAAGAGAAAGTAAGAATGTATAAATTTAATAGAAAGGGTTTTATAAAGTTGTAATGAGTAATTAAAATTATACTGCTGATGCAAAGGTTAAAAAGTTTTGTTTTTATAGTTTATAGATGGTTTATTTGTCAGATAAATTTTTTTGTCAAAAAAATTTATTTATATTTTTGTAGGTTTTTTATTATAATGAAATTGGAAAAAATTAATCTAAGAGAAAATAAGAAATGAGTATTAGGTCATAGAGGTTTGTTATTAGGTGTTGAGTGAGTAAATAGATTAAGGAGATTTTCTATTTTAAATCCAGTGTTTTTCTTGAGTTGAGTATTTTTAGTGGTTGGTGGGTTGCTTGCAATTGCTAGTGATTCATATTTTATGTCTTGGGTTGGATTAGAGTTAAATACTATAGGTTTTATAGGAGTTATTAGAGTGCGCGATGGTTTGTCACCCGTAGTAAAAATTAAATATTTTATTGTTCAGTGTCTATCTTCAGGGATATTTCTTGTAAGTGTTTTGAGATTGAAAACTATGGATGTGTATTGTTATGAGTTTTTTGTTCCTGTGTTAGTTGCTTTGGGTCAGTTAGGTCTTGCTTTTAAGGCTGGGTTATTTCCTATACACAGATGGGTGCCTTCTACAGTGTTAGTAAGAGATTGGTTTACAGTGTGGATAGTTCTTGGTGTTCAAAAGTTTGTCCCATTTATAGTGTTAGGAGTATGAGTTGAAAGGTCATTGGTTATGGTTTTTATTGTTGGTAGAAGGTTGGTGGGGTCGGTAGGAGGGTTAAGGCAAAATTTTTATCGTGGTTTGTTAGCTTATTCTTCTATTGTTCATGGGGCTTGATTGGTATTAAGGGCTCTTGAATCTGTTAGATTGTTTGTTGTTTATTATTTAGGATACTTGTTTCAGTTAAGGTTTGTTACAGTAGCTGGGTGAGTAGGAGGATTAGAAGGTCCAGGTAAGGGGATAGGTTCTTTATTAGGAGGATTAGGAATGTTAAGGTTAAGAGGTCTTCCACCTTTTGGAGGATTTTTTTTTAAGGTGTTAATTGTAATAAGTGTAATTAAGAAATCTGTTTTAGTTTTTCCTATTTTAGGTAGAGTATTGGCTGCTAAGTTTTATTTAGGCGCTAGTGTTAGGATGTTGTTGAGTGCTTGAAGTTTTTGAGATTTACGTTTAAAAAGAGTATGTTGAGTTTTTGTTATGTTTAATATTTTAGTATTTGTATTTTTTGGTCATTTTTTTTATAATATTTTATAGTTTAATGGATTTGATGTCAAGGATTACAGTAAGTTGATTTTTAAGGTTAATTGTTGATGTTATAATAGATTATGTGTTTCCTTTAATTAGTTATATTTTACCAGCGATTTGTAGTTTAATTGCTGTTGGGTGGTATACGTTGGTTGAGCGAAAAGTTTTGGGTTATATTATAACTCGTAAAGGACCTAATAAAGTTGGGTATATGGGTTTAATACAACCTGTAAGCGATGGGGTGAAGTTGTTTACTAAGGAAGTAGTAGTTCCTATATATAGTGCTAAATGGCCTTTTATTTTGTGTCCGATTGTTAGGTTTTTTATTGCTCTTCTAGGTTGATTTTTATATCCATTTTCGTCAGTTGAGATATTGTTTGCGTGTGGTGTTGTTTATTTTATGGTTGTAGCTGGTATAAGAATATATAGAATTGTTGTAGCTGGATGGGCATCAAATTCAAAATATGCTTTATTGGGAGCTGTACGAGGAGTAGCACAAAGTGTTTCATATGAGGTTGTTATAGCTTTAATTTTATTGAGTGTTGTTTATTGTGTTGGTGTTTTAGATGTTCATGGAGTTAAAATGTGGCAAGGTAGGTTTGGGATATGAGGTTGAGTTTGATTAGCGGAGTTAGTCCCATTTTTAGGGGTATGAGTAATTATTATACTTGCAGAAAGGAATCGTGCTCCTTTTGATTTTGTTGAAGGTGAGTCTGAACTTGTTTCTGGGTATAATGTTGAGTATAGTGGAGTAAGATTTGGCTTGTTGTATATAACAGAGTATGCTAGCATAATACTAAATAGGCTTCTTTCTGCCTGTTTATTTATTGGGTCTAATGATATTGTTATAAGTCTTATTGGTTTGAGTTTTATATTTATGTATATTTGGGTGCGAGGTACTTATCCTCGTTATCGATATGATCTTTTTATGATATTTATATGAAAGTGTTGTTTACCTGTTGTTTTAGTAGTTTTATTATTTGAGCTACAAGTTTTATATATTATGGTGTAAGTTATTTGGTTAAGTTGATTATATATTTTAATAAGCCAAGTAATTTAAAAAAAATGTTGGACTGTTAATTCAATTTTGTGGTGTATTTAAAACCACCTTGGTGTAAGTTACAATAGGTAAATTATTGATTTGTTTGTGCGAAATAAACTAAAAAAGTTATTGGGTTCATGTCCCAAATATATCTAAGGAAGGTTTTCGTCATCTTTGTAGTGAGATAGACTAAAAAAGTTATTGGATTCATAATTCAGCGATACCATTCAGGTTCTCATTAGTAATATTTA